TTATGGTAATCATTCATTACTGTATTCCAGTACAATTTTGAAGACATTTTTTTTTAAGGCTTCGCAAAACGATCAATAAAGAATTGATCCAGTTCGATTGCTCAATCGATTACTCAATTAGTATTAGTAGTGCCCCAGCCCTAGAGTCCACTCCTTCCCCATACTACAAGTGAAAGGGAAAATGTAAAGACTACCATTAAAGCAGCCCAAGCAAGACTTACTATATCCATGTGAATTATGTCCCCTATTTCTATGAAGGAATTATTCTATTATTGATTAATAATCATAGTGGAATCAATGGCACAGAGTCAAAATAGGATTTTGACTTAAGACTATTGATGAACCAAACCAATTCAATGAATACACTCGTAACAAGTTTCAATATTTTTTGATTTCCGGTAGAATCAGGAAGCATTAAGTACAAATACGATGATACACCCGCCCTTTCTTTGGAAATATCAAAGGAATGCTTCTAATGGAGCATGTAAGAATAGTAAGACCTATTGTTTTGTTTGTTTTAATACCTTTCTTTACTAAGCAAAAACATAAAAATAAATATACCATCAAGATAGATAACTATCTATCAGATACCTCTATTTCCTATTTGATCTAAGCTTACTGTCTTTCTTTCTGTGAAAGAATCGGGAAAACCCACCGCCACTATTACTACATAGATTCTTTTTTTTTTCAACTTTGACCTTTACTCTATAAGAGTAGACCAACCATTCTGATTGCATGTCTGAGCACTCATAGCCTCTCGTGAGTCTGGATACAAAATATCCTCGGGCCTTTCCACAACTCCTAAATTGATTTCCTATCATCGTATCCGATCTAATTTAATACCCGATAGAGTCGCGAGACACTACTTTAATAAGGGTAGTAGTTTAAGAGTAAGAGATTTTGATATGATAGTCTTTCGTATAATCTCTTCTTCAATTCTAGTAGCAAAAACGGAGTGCCTCTTAGGAACCTTTGTATACCGAGATTTCTGACCTTAGTTCTGAATTCCCGAATTGACTCTCACCATTTATTTGATTCAATTGAAAAATAAAATAAATGACCCGAACCAATCATTAAATTAATAAGTGAGAGTTGTTTCATTACCCAGATTTTGAGAAAAAAATGACAGTCTTTTCTAAAACCTATGCTATGGGTTATAAAAATTTAGTATTGACACGCCCGCTTAGTCCTTTGCCTCTGCTTCTTGCTCCGCAAGAATTCATCGAATTAGATCGGCAGGATAAGAAATAAAAAATCTTTTGTTGATCAGGCGACACCCGGATTTGAACTGGGGATAAAGGATTTGCAGTCCCCCGCCTTACCACTTGGCCATGCCGCCAAATTGGATCCAAAATGGCTAAAAATATTATCCATATTCTATTACTAACCCTTTTTTGCTTTTTTTTTTATCTTGAATCCCGTTGTACTTATCCTTTTTTTATTCCTATTTTTGATTTTTTATTGGATCTAGTTTATATTATTCTCTTCGATTGATTGTATCTCAAAATATACATCACTTAAAAATTTCCCTTCTCTTTTCTATTGAGAGTAGAAAAAATGGATTTCCGACGACAGACTGAAAAATTCAGGGCAAATTGGAACCATTAACAATTTACTTTGAATTAGTGAACGGTTCCTCAATTTTTATCTCCACTGAAATTTTGTTTCCTTGAATGGCAAAAGAAAATAAAATTGATTGATGACTAATCACATTTTTTTCAATAATCAATCCTTTTCAATTTCAATTATCAATTATAACAACATATATGTGTATATGTAAACCCCAGAACAGAAATTGTTACCCGGATACCGAGCCGGGCCTCTCTCTTAATGTACATATCCCTATAGAGAATCATCGTGTTTCAATTTTTCATTGAATATATTGAATAGAAAATACGAATTTTGATGGAGTGTGACCCATGTTGCCCCCCCTAAATGAAATTACAAGAAAAGGTGTGATATGTGGATAGATAGCCGTATCGGCATGTACTTAATAAATACAATACTATTCTTAGTATATTTATATTACGCAATTCAATCGTATTCTATAAATTCCACCCACTACCAAAAAGAATCCGCGAATTCTTTTTTGAACATGAAATTTAGTGTGTAAAAAAAAAGGAAACTCTATACTACTTCTGATTATTCTGTCTTTATCTCGTTTATAGATCTCATTTATAGAGAGGAGGTTGAATCTCAACCATTTATTTTTTTGGTATCCCATCGGATAATAATATCATAGTAATAGGTAGAAATTGGATCAATTTTGATATTCTATACAAGACTCCATATGTGTAAGTGACATAATTTTTTTTCCGGGAATATTTTCTCAAATTATTTATATTTGTACCTGTCGCAAATTCGAACTCGCGTCGAAAATGCTCTTCATTCCTCCGTCTCGTCTCCGTTCATACGTATGAAATAGATATATCGAGTTGGCTAAAATTTTATGCGATTCAGTAAACAGAATATATATTCTATTATTGCTAGGTCGATCCGT